AATTAGAATGTTATGAATCAAAAAATTATTCTTAATCCAATTAAGTTTAATGAAATTATTTTTCATATTGAGTAAGAAATAGTGTCTTTTATTATATAGAAAATCGGTTGGCTTAATAATAAAGAAAAACTTAAAATTAAATAATAATATAAAGTAATTAAAGAGCCAATAATTAAAATAAAAGGGATTAAGAGATTACTTAGATTAGTTAAATTAATAATGACAAACCATTTTCTGAAAAATCCTAAAAAGGGGGGCAGGCCCCTTAAAGAAAATAAAATTAAAATTAAATATAGTCGTGAGGAGGGATCCCATGAAAAAACGTTTCTTAAATTTCTTATATTTTTTATTTCTTCTTTTATTAAAAGAGAGCTTATAAATAAAATAATTAAAGCATAAATAGAAAAATATAATATACAAATTTTTAGTCCCGTTCTGGCTGCTCTTAAAAGTCATCCTGTATGAGCAATTGAAGAATAAGCAATTAGATTACGAAGAGAGGTTTGATTAATTCCTCCGATTCCTCCAATTATAGAAGAAAAAAAAATAAAAAATAAAAGCAGATTATTAGAAAACTGAGTAAAAGTTGTGATTACAAGCAGAGGGGTAATCTTTTGCCAAGTTAATAATAGAAAATTGGAAAATCAAGATAGTCCTGCTATTACACCAGGAACCCAAAAATGTAAGGGGGCTCTTCCTATTTTTAAAATTAATCTAAAAATCAATAAAATTCTAATATTATATGAATGAAAAAAATTCAAATTCCATCTTAATAATCTTCAAGATATTAATATAATTCTAAATAAAAATAAAGCAGATCCTCTGGCTTGAATAATAAAATATTTAATTGCAGATTCAGTTTCTTTTCTTCCTCCCTTTTGTAATATAATAGGAATGATTCCTATTAAATTTAATTCAAGACCTATTCAAACACCAAATCAATGACTTGAAGATAAAGAAAAAAAAGTTCCTGTAATTATTAAAAATAAAAATATAGTAATATATGGAAAATTTAACATAAAGAAAAAACAGAATTGAACTGCTTAAATTTCAGTTAGCAGCTGAAGTTTGTTCCAAACTTTTCTTTTATATATCTATTCTGAGTCATTCAAGTCTGCCCTCTGACCATTCATATAGTGTGCCAAAAGTTAAAATTAATAAAACTGAAACTCTTCTAATTAATGAAAAAGTGTCTATTCTTAAATTTATTGACATTAAGTAGGGGAGTAGAAGAACAATTTCAATATCAAAAATTAAGAAAACTACTGTAATCAAAAAGAATCGTATAGAAAATGGAAATCGAGCAAATTTATTTGAATCAAAACCACATTCAAATGGAGAACTCTTTTCTCGGTTTATTGTCTTTTTTTTTCAAAGAAAAAAGGTTAAAAATAGTAGTAGGAGCCTAAGAGAAATAATAAAAAATATAAAGGAGATAATTAGAAACATAAAGCACTAAAGAATTATCTTATATTTTACAACATCAATGTAATCCGTTATTCCGGCACAGTGCCGAATATATAAATTATTTTATTCCTTTTTGGTTAACAGCCAAAAGCTACATAGAGCTTATATTCAAAAATCTTAAAACATCTTTGTTATCTTGTAGGTCGAAACTACAAATGATTATTATCACTATTAAGATCCGAAAAATTTGGGATAAAGGAAATCTCCTATTGACTAAATGCAAATCAGCTCTTTTATATTTAAAGTATTGCCCCTTTCTAAGGATAAATATTTATCGTGACTAAATTAAAAGTTTAGCACCTAATCTAGGTTACTTAGAATATAAATATGTTAATTTAAGAACCTCATCAATAAATAAAGATATATAAAAATAGTCAAACTACATCTACAAAATGCCAGTATCAAGCTGCAGCTTCAAATCCAAAATGGTGGGAATTGGAAAAATGTAATTTTGAATTTCGTCAAAGTATTGTTAATAAAAATGTTCTTCCGATTAATACATGAAGTCCATGAAATCCTGTTGCTACAAAAAAAGTTGAACCATAGCAACTATCTGCAATGGAAAATCTTGTTTCTATATATTCTCCTGCTTGAAGGAAGGTAAAGTATGCTCCAAGAACAACAGTAATTAATAATGAAGTAGAGACTGCCTTTCAATCTGCTTCAATAAGTGCGTGATGCGCTCATGTAACTCTGACTCCTGAGGATAGTAACACTGCTGTGTTTAGCAAAGGAATTTGAAATGGATTTAAAGGAATAATTCCTGTTGGAGGTCAAGAAGACCCAATGTCAATAGCAGGAGATAAGCTAGAGTGAAAAAATCTCCAAAAAAAAGCGAAGAAAAAACATACTTCTGAAATAATAAATAGAATTATACCTCAGCGTATACCATGATTTACTTTTAAGGTATGATATCCTTGAAATGTTGCTTCTCGTACAACATCCCGTCATCATTGAATTATAGTTAAAATAATAAGTAGAATTCCTATAGATATTAAGAATATGTTTAGGCCGTGAAATCAAGATGCTAGCCCTACTGCTAAACAAAAGGCTCCCGTGGACCCAGTTAGTGGTCAAGGTCTAAATTCTACCAAGTGGAAGGGATTCCGGATCATTTAACTCTTTTTTCCGATGTAAAAAGTAAAGTGAGTTTTGAATTGCATTGCAGAATAACAAAAGAGAGAGGTCCTCATAATTGGATTATGAGCCCAATAGCTTAAATTAGCTTATTTTGTCAAAAGTGTGTCTCCCCGCGGGAAAAAAATGAATTAAATTAAAAGAATAAATTTATAAGCCAAAACAGGTTCAAGAATTGTATTTTTAAGTTTGCAACTTAATGTTTTATTAAACTATTTGGCTGAGATAGATAGAAAGAAAAATTCTTATAAATAAATTTACAGTTTATCGCTATTATCAGCCACCTAACTTAAAACACGAATATTTTATTCATAGCAAGTTTTGAAAACTTGAAGTTTATTTAACTTAGTGTTTTAAAAAGAAAATACTTTATTTTACTTTAGAAGTCAAATCTCTACGTGCATAAACACTACTTTTTAAGTTACCCCTTTTAAATTTACTTAATCTTTTTGGCTGGAAGGCAAATGTACATAATATACTAAAGAGGCCAACAGGCAGATAAAAATTTATTCTAGTTAAATGAAAATTAACTGTGCTTAACTAACACTACTGTCTGATGTTTCTTATTTTGTTTTGTGTATATATATATATTATATATAATATAATTACCCTATATATTCCCTTATCTATATATAGTACTATTTGCTAAGTTAATGAACATAGTATATCTTTATTATCTCCTCCCTTTACGTATAACTTAAGTGTTAGTAACGTAAAGGGAGGAGATAATAAAGATATAACTAGAGTATTAAATAATTTATCAGGTAAGCCAAGCGTTATATGCTATTAAAAATAAATTAAAAATTTGGTTTTGGTTTAAAGTTAGCGCTTATCTTTTAGAAATGCATGATTGTTTTAGCGAAGTTGTAAAGTAACAGGAATTTATTTTATTATATTATAAATATAAAAAATTAATTCTTCTCGATATTAGAAAATTTGATAATGTTGAATACAAGTTCAGTGTTGAATATTTATAAAATTAAGGAAACTTAGATTTAGAATAAGAAAAAAGAACTAGTAAAAATTGTGCCAGCATCTGCGGTTAGACAAAGAGTTCAAGTTAATGAAACATTATGGGTAATATAGTTATTATTGGTATAAAGTTAAATTTCAATAAATATGAGGGTGAAATCTATATTATATATTTTATATTAGAAATCTAAATTTAACTTTATTTATAAGAAGCTATGAAATTCTTTAATAAAACTAGGATTAGATACCCTATTATTAAGAACAAAAATTTATTAACCAGAGTATTACGAATGCTATGTTTAATTTTAATTAAATAGAGCGGTTTAAAACTTAAAAAACTTGGCGGTGCTTAGTATCTATTCAGGGGGGCCTGGGCTATGATTTGATAGTCCACGATATACCTTTCTTTTTTTGTTTGTTTGTATACTTCCGTCTTAAGCTAATCTTTAAGAGTGTTATAATTAGCTAATAAAAAATAAATATTTTTAGGTCAGGTCATAGTGCAGCTTATAAAAAAGTAGTTATGGGTTTATTTTTAAATTGAATATAGTATAATTTTGCAATAAAATTATAATTAAAACTTGATAGTAAGATTGATTTTATGAAGAATGGTCTGAATAAGTTCACAGGCGTGCACATATCGCCCGTCACTCTCGTTGGTATAAATGAGATAAGTCGTAACATAGTAGAAGTAGTGGAAGCTGTTTCTATAAGATGAAGTAAATAGGTTACGATTCGTTTACATCGAATTTTTAGTCCCGACAGAGGGATCGTCTTAAGTTTGAGGTTTAGATTTGTATTTATTAAATTATTGTATAAATAAAAGGAATTAATAATAAAGTATTGATTTAAAAAATATTAGTTTAAAAGTGAATGTAAATAAAAAAGATATCGAAATAAAGGAGATTTTAATAATTGTACCTTTTGTATCATGGTTTAACTAGAAAATTAAAAGTATTATTATTTCTAGAAATAAAGGGAGCTATGTCTTAGCTATAATTTTTAATGTGGCAAAATTAATAAACAGACTAAGGCATAGAAATGATAAATTAGTCGGCCTTTAAGATAGCTAGTTTGAAGAAAAATACATTTAAGTGTAGAACAAAAATGTGATTATTTAAGTTAAAATTTAATTGACTTACTTTTTGGTTTGAGTTTTATAGGGTTAATCTTATAAAATAGAAGAAATAATTTTAAAGATATTTTAATTGTGGGATTAGAGGTGTCTAGCATATTGATAGTGTAACAACAATAGTTGAAAAAATTTTATATTATGTTTCTTTTTTATATCTTTTCTTTATCTTAAATTTATTTTAGATTGTGTTTATGTTAGAATGAGTATTATTATATAAATTAAGTGTTTAAAATTTCTAGATTTAAAACTTTAATTTTTTATGGATTATAAATATTAAAAAGGAACTCGGCAAAATGTTATCTCGCCTGTTTAACAAAAACATCGCTCTTTGGGTTAAATTTTATGAAGAGTCTCGCCTGCCCAATGAAAAAGAATTAGGAGGCTATTTTAATGGCCGCAGTATTTTGACTGTGCTAAGGTAGCGTAATTCAACGTCTTTTAATTAAAGGCCCAGTATGAATGGCTAAACGAGGATAAAGCTGTCTCTTTAATATTATATAAAAATTATCTTTGAAGTTAAAAGACTTCAATATCTTTAAAAGACGAAAAGACCCTATAGAGTTTATAAATTAAGTTCAATTTTGTTTTGTAGAATATAATATAATTGAATAAAATTTTTTGTTGGGGCAATAAAGGAGTCAATAAAAACTCTTTTTATTAATTATAAATTGATGGATTTTTTGATCTAATATATGAATTAAAAGAAAAAGTTACCTTAGGGATAACAGCGTAATTTTTCTGGAGAGTACTAATTGAAGGAAAAGATTGCGACCTCGATGTTGGATTGGAGATACTTTTAAGTGCAGTAGTTTAAAATGGCGGTTCGACCGATGAGAATCAGGTCAGTTTCTATCTTTAAAGAAGTGAGGGATTATATTTCTAGTACGAAAGGACCGATTGTAATAAATAGTTTATTGTAAATTAGATTAGCAAAGAGTTAAAGTGCGAATAGTTTAGAACTATTTTAGGAGGAGAATGCCTCATCTAATAACTAAAGTGGCAGAAGCCGAAGTGCAATAGAGTTAAGATCTATTTATAAAATAAATTTTTCTTTAGTAATGTTTTTATCTTTTTTCTGAATAGCTCTTTCTTATATTTGTGTGCTTTTGGGTGTAGCTTTTTTTACTTTATTTGAACGAAAAAGGTTAGGCTATATTCAGAATCGTAAGGGGCCTAACAAAGTTGGGTTAGGGGGGGTGATTCAGCCTTTGGCTGATGCTTTAAAATTATTTATAAAAGAGGAGAACGATTTAAATAACTCTAATAAATTTCCTTATTATCTTGCTCCTGTCTTTAGGTTTGCTTTGGGTTTATCTATTTGATCTTTATATTGAAGTGAATATTCATTATGATACTTTAGTTTAGGTTTATTATTTTTTTTATGTGTGTCTTCTCTTAATGTTTATGGGGTAATAATAGCTGGATGGTCTTCAAATTCTAAGTATTCTTTGTTAGGGTCTTTGCGGGCTGTAGCTCAGACTATTTCTTACGAAGTTACTTTATTTTTAGTTCTTCTTTGTGTCGTTAGATTATCAGGATCTTTAAATATTCAAGTGATTATAGAGTGTCAAGGACTTTTATGAAATTTATTTTTAATATATCCTATGGCTTTAGTTTGATTTGTAGTCTGTGTGGCGGAAACTAATCGTGCTCCTTTTGATTTTGCTGAAGGGGAGTCTGAATTAGTGTCTGGATTTAATGTTGAGTATGGAAGGGGGTTATTTGCTCTTTTGTTTTTAGCTGAATATATAAGTATTATATTTATAAGAGTGATTACTATTGTTCTGTTTGTTGGAAGAGAAGATAACATAATGTTGAGGAATATCGGGTTTTGGGTAAAATGTATGTTATTAATTTTTTTGTTTATCTGAGTGCGTGGAAGGTATCCTCGATTTCGTTACGATTTATTAATAAAATTAACTTGATTAAGGTTTCTTCCTGTATCTTTAATGGTGTTAATATGGGCATTTTCTGTAAAATTTTTAATTGGAATAAGCGAAATAGGATTGTTGGAAGACTTATTGATCTGAATAAGAAAGTGTTCTGATTTATTGTTATTGTGATAGCTTTGTGAATTATATTTCGAAGAATGTTAATTTAAAAGGCCTGAATATTGTTAACTTTTATTAATAATTATATAATTTATAGAATCTCGGGTGTAAAAATGATTGTTAATACTATATATATATAATTCAGATAACAAAAGTAATTTTGATCTTTAACTTCCAATGTTAATATTTTAGTAAACTATTATCTGTTATATATGACTTTCTTAGTTCTTGTGTCTATGGTAATTTCTAGATGTTGTTTTATTCCTTGAATAAAACAGCCTTTAAGGTTGGGGGGAATGTTGTTATTTTTTAGGTTTTTAATAAGGTTGAGAGCGTATTTTATAGTAGAGTCTTGGTTTGGTTATATTTTATTTCTAATTTATATTGGAGGAATAATTATTATATTTATGTATGTAAGAGCACTGTCACCTAATCTTATATTTAAACAAGCTGTGCCTTTTGGGCTTTTTATTTGTAGCTCCTTTTTATTATTTTTATTATTGGTTTATGAAAAGTTTGTGGATTTAAGGTTTTCTAGTGAAGAGGGTATAGAAGAAAAGGGAGCTAAAATTTTAAGTGATTTGGGCGGCGCACTATTTAGAGAATTTAATTTTTTGATTATTAGAGGGTTAGCGGTATTTTTATTTTTTGTTTTAATTGCTGTGTTGGCAATTTGTACTCGTATACAAGTACCAATGCGAAGTTTTACTTATAATGTTAAAAGATAAGATGATGTTGATAATATGCTTAAGCCTATACGAAAAGAACATATTCTTTTAAAACCTGTTAATGGGTTTTTAGTGGATTTACCTAGAGCTAATAATTTATCGGTATGATGAAATTTTGGATCTTTATTGGGGTTGTGCTTGATTACTCAGATTTTAACTGGTTTCTTTTTAGCAATACATTATACAGGAGACGTAAGAGTGGCTTTTTCTTCGGTTTGTCATATTTGTCGTGATGTAAATTATGGATGATTTATGCGAAGAATTCATGCTAACGGAGCTTCTTTTTTTTTTATTTGTTTGTATCTACATGTTGGGCGGGGATTATATTATGGATCTTATTCTAATAAACATACTTGAAATATAGGAGTTGTTCTTCTTATTTTGACTATGGGTACTGCTTTTGTTGGATATGTCTTACCTTGGGGCCAAATATCTTTTTGAGGGGCAACTGTAATTACTAACCTAATTTCGGCTATTCCTTATATTGGAAAAGATATGGTAGAGTGGGTTTGGGGAGGCTTTGCAGTTGACAATGCGACTCTAACTCGATTTTTTGCTTTTCATTACTTGGCTCCTTTTGTCGTGATGGGAGGGACTATGGTACATCTTTTATTTTTACATGAAACAGGGTCTAATAATCCCCTGGGGGTAGATAGGGATAGAGAGAAAATTCCCCTTTATTCTTATTTTATTTTAAAAGATATAATGGGATTTTTTGTTTTTTTTTTCTTTTTATTAAGGATAGTATTTATTTCCCCCAATATGCTATCTGATCCTGAAAATTTTATTCCGGCTAATTCATTGGTGACGCCCGTTCATATTCAGCCCGAGTGGTATTTCTTATTTGCTTATGCAATTCTTCGTTCTATTCCAAGAAAATTAGGTGGTGTGGTGGGGTTGTTAATATCTTTGCTTGTGTTGTTTTTTGTTCCTTTAATTTGAAGCGGTCAATTTCGGTCCTTATGCTATTATCCTTTAGGACAGCCTGTATTTTGATTTTTAATTGGAATTTTTTTTCTTTTGACTTGAATTGGAAGAGAAGTAGTAGAATATCCTTTTATTGAGGTGGGACAGGTTTTAACTTTTTTATATTTTTTTTCTTTTCTTTTAGTATCAATGAGAATATTGGTTTGGGATTATTTAATTTCTATACATGATGCTTAATTATTAAGTTATCATTTATCTGGGATTAGTTTGTTTTGAAAACAAATAAGAAGTGTTCAATTCGCTTAATGATATAGTATTGATAAAAGAACAAATTAATAGTTCATCCCTGATTTACAAGACCAGTGCTTCTAATAAAGCTTTTTTAACTTTATATATGATTGGCTTTTTTAATCCTTTTTTATATCTAAGAGCATTAGGTGGGATAATATCTTTATTAGCTTTATGTTTTCAGCGTAAGCATTTGCTTAATTCTTTATTTTGTTTGGAGTTATTGATGTTGAGATTAGTGGGTCAATTTTTTTTCTTTTCTGATGCTGTTGTTGGTGAAGGCATTGTGTTATATATATATTTAACTATGGTTGCTTCTGAGGCAAGTTTAGGATTGAGACTACTTGTGATTTTAGTTTGTTTTCATGGGAATGACTACGTCTCTTCTTTAAGGCTAAATAAGTGTTAGTATTTTTAAGTTCTCTTTTTTTTCTTAATTTTTTGAATTTCAAAAAAAGAAATGTTTGATATTTAAGTGTGTGGGTTTTATTTTTTTTATCTTTTAGTATTATTTTGAATTTTTATAGATATATGGGGGTAATAAAGATGAATTGGTGTTTTATAATAGATGAAATATCTTGCTGCTTAGCTGTATTAAGCTGTTGAATTTCAGCTTTAATAATTATGAGAAGCAGACAAGTTTTGAAGTATAAAAGATCTGTAAATTTTTTTTTATTTAGGGTAATAATTTTAAATTTATTAATTGTTCTTGTATTTAGACAAAAGAATTTGTTTTTGTTTTATATTTTTTTTGAGAGTTCACTAATTCCAACATTATTGTTAATTTTAGTTTGAGGTTATCAGCCGGAGCGACTTCAAGCTGGGATGTATATAATTATTTATACTGTATTGGGTGCGTTGCCTTTTCTTTTATTAATCTTTATATTATTTAAATTTAATGGGCATTTAAGAATGATTCTTCCTATTGATATTCCTGTTTCTTTTAATAAGGGGTTAAGAAATCTTTGGTGGCTAGGGATAATAATGGTGTTTATAATCAAACTTCCTTTGTATGGAGTTCATTTGTGGCTACCTAAAGCTCATGTACAAGCCCCAGTTGCTGGGTCTATGATTTTAGCAGGGTTATTATTAAAACTTGGTGGGTATGGAGTAATTCGTTTAGTAATAATATTTGGAGATTATAAATTTTTTATTAATGAATTTTTTGTTTCTTTAAGCTTAGTTGGAGGACTAATTAGGAGTCTAATTTGTATTCGACAAAGGGATATAAAATCTTTAATTGCTTACTCTTCTGTAGCTCATATAGGTATTATAATAGTAGGGGTATTGAGGGGAAGAGAATTAGGTGTTAAAATGGGATTATTAATAATAATTGCTCATGGGTTGTGCTCTTCTGGTCTTTTTAGTAGTGGAAATATATTGTATGAAAAAATTAGAAGACGAAGATTATTTAGATTACAAGGATTTATTTGTTTTTCTCCTAATTTTAGTTTGTGATTTTTTTTACTCTGTGTTACTAACATGGCTGCTCCGCCTTCTTTAAATTTGTTAAGTGAAATTGGACTAATTATTTCTTCATTGTTTTTTTCTAAAATTTTAATTCTCTTTATTGGTTTAATGAGATTTTCCGTTGCAGTGTATAGGTTAATGTTGTTTGTTAGAACTCAGCACGGAGATGCTCCGGTTTATATGAATCCTGTATCTTGTTTTTATTCAATTAATTATGTTGTACTTTTTGCTCATTGATTTCCCGTTCAATTGATAATTTTTATGGGTAGCAGAATTTAAATAAGTTAGATTAATTTAAAATATAAGAATATTAAGTTGTGGTCTTAAAAGTAAGAAAGTTCTTATCTAACAATGAAAATAAACAAATGGCCATATTTATTAAGAAGAATGCAAGCTGCTTTTCTTTTACTTGTGATTAGTAGTATTTTCTTGGTGATAAGAATAAAGTTTTTAAGAGGGTCTGAAGCGGTGATTGTGGAGTATGTTTTTTTTGATTATAATTCTGTTTTAATAAGTTTTCCTGTATTATTTGATTTTCATACTTTACTTTATGGTTCGATTGTATGTTTTATTTCTGGTTGTGTTATAGTTTACAGAAGCAGTTATATAGGAAGTGACGTTTATTTACAACGGTTTACATGGGTTATAATGTTGTTTGTTTCTTCAATAAACTTATTTATTTATGTACCAAGGTTAGTAAGGCTTTTGGTGGGGTGAGATGGATTAGGGCTAGTTTCATTTTGCTTAGTGATTTATTATCAAAATTCTAAGTCTTTAGGAGCGGGGTTGATAACTGTTTTTATAAATCGGGTCGGAGATTGTGCAATTTTATTGGGAATTGGTTATACTTTTAATTTAGGTCATTTTAGGTCGGAAGCTATATGGGAATTCAATTTTATGGGTTTTGTGGTAATTATAATTTTAATTAGAGGATTAACTAAAAGTGCCCAAGTTCCTTTTAGTAGATGGTTACCGGCTGCTATAGCAGCTCCTACTCCGGTTTCGGCTTTAGTACATTCTTCAACTCTAGTTACTGCTGGGGTATTTCTTCTAATTCGTTTTCATAGTTTTTTGGAAAATTTTTATTATTTTAATTTTATTTTATTGGTAATTTCAAGAATAACTATAGTGATAGCGGGGGCTGCAGCTCTCTATGAGACAGATCTAAAAAAAATCATTGCTTTATCTACATTAAGTCAGTTAGGGGTCATAATGTTCAGAATTAGGCTAAATTTAATTAATTTAGCTTTGTTTCACTTATTTACTCATGCGATCTTTAAAGCTCTTTTGTTTTTGTGTGCAGGAAATATTATTCATTGTCATTTTAATAATCAAGATATTCGTAAAATAAGGTTTTTGTGAAAAGATTTACCAGTTACTAGAACCTGTTTTAATATTGGTAGGCTGGCTTTGTGTGGGTTTCCTTTCTTAGCAGGATTCTACTCTAAAGATTTAATTATTGAAATAATAATGTTTAATCAAACCAATTTCTTGATTGGGGCTATTATAATAGTAGCCACAATGTTGACTTCTGCGTATTCAATTCGATTATGTTTTTTTGTTTTTTGATCTAGAATAGGCCAAGGAAGGGTAATGAGTATTTTTGATGAAGATAAGAATATTTTATTTGCAATTTCATTATTGACGAGAGTTGCTGTGATTGGAGGAAGAAGGATAGCTTGATTATTTTTTAGTCCTTTAACAGTCCCTATATTGAGAATATTTAGAAAAACTCTGGCCTTAGTGTTAACTCTAGGAGGGGCTTTTTTAATATATAAGTTTTCTTTTTTTTGTGAAAATAAACAATTTGGGTTATTTGATGATTTTATTTTAAGGATGTGATCAATAGGCTTGTTGAGTAATAATTTTGTAAGGAAACCTTTAATAAAACTTGGACATATATATTTTAGGATAATGGATATGGGTTGAATAGAATTAGTAGGAGGGGGAGGAGTTTGACGGCAGAGAATAAGCCTTGCTCGTCTTAATCAATTTAATCAAGATGATTTGTTTAATATTTTTTTTTATCTTAGATTCATAAGACTATTTTTTTGTTCTTTATTTATATTTATTAATTAAGGGTTAAGTAGCTTATATTAGAGCATTGCAGTGAAGTTGCAGGTGAGCAAAATTTGTCGTAACCAAGTTTATAATTTATTATGTAGAATAATAATAGTAATTTAGTTCATATGGGATGTTCATCCGAATAGAGACCCGATAACAAAGTAAAAATATAAGCTTGAATCCCACAGATTGCTATTTCAAATATAAAATAGAAAATTTGGATTAAAATTATAAGTAATACTACAATTAAAGAAAAAGTAAAAATTCCAGATCTTAAGTATCTAGCAATTAAAATGAGAATAATATGGCCTGCTCTTATATTTGCTACTAATCGTACGGATAGGGTAATTGGGCGGACTGAGATTCTGACAGTTTCAACTAGAACTAAAAATGGGTTTAGCACAGCAGGGGCGCCTGTTGGAAGTAGGTGGGCAATTACTGAGGAGAGTTTATAGGTAGATGCGGAAATGATTAATGATGCTCAAATAGGAAGGCCAAAAATAAAAGCAAATCTTAGATGCCTGCTTAGTCTAAATACGTATGGAACTATGCCTATTAAATTTACTAAGATCAGTAGTAGAAAAATTCTTACTATAGATATAATAAATCCTGAAATATTTTTTCCAATATTTCGTTTGATTTGAGAAGATATAAAATTAATTAAAACTAAGCTAATTATAAGTTTTTGGTTAATTATTGATCACGTTATATTTTGAAGTAAAATTAGAGGAAAGAGAGCGATAACTCAGATTAATCTGGATAAGGATAAAATCGTAAAATTATTGGGATCAAAATTAGAGAAAATGTCTGATATCATAAAGTTTAATTTAAAAAACTAAAATCATTTTATATGTATTTTTTTTCTTGTTAATTTTAAGGGAGTCAAAGGTTTAGAAAGAGCATATTTTTTTCTGCTTATTCATCAAAGTCATATTCTTATAATAATTACTCTTGTTCAGAAAAGAATGAGTAGTAAAATTCAATTTATTGGTGCTAATTGTGGCATAAAGAAATACTCTAAAGAGTTATTTAAGCTTGACAAGCTCATGTTATTTAAAATTAACTAATTTCTTTTAATTTTAATACAATATTTTTAAGAATCTCTTTGGATTATCTCTTGAACTCAGTTTTCAAAAGTTCTAGGGTTAATAACTTCTAAAACAATTGGTATAAAACTGTGATTGGCCCCGCAAATTTCTGAGCATTGACCAAAGAATAGTCCAGTAAAATTTGATAGAAATCCGGTTTGATTAAGTCGGCCTGGGACTGCGTCCACCTTTACTCCTATAGTAGGTACAGTTCAGGAATGAATTACATCTTCTGAAGTTACTAATATTCGAATTCGCATATTGGAAGGGATGGTTAAACGATTATCAACTTCTAATAAACGGGATTCTCCTTTTGAAATATCGTCTGTTAATATTATATATGAACTAAAATTAATATCTAGAAAATCAGAATATTCATATCTTCAGTATCATTGATGGCCAACAGCCTTAATAGTTAGAGTGGGTTGATTAATCTCATCTGATAGATATAGAAGTTGAATAGAGGGAAATAAAAGAAACACTAGAACTAGGCTGGGGCCAATAGCTCATATAAATTCAACTTTATGGCTTTCTTTGTCATTAAGTGAAGTAGCTTTATTTAGAGAAAGAAAAGCTACTAAATATAAAATTACTATTAAAATTCCAATTAGAATTATTATGGCATGATCATGAAAAAAAATTATTTCTTCTATTAAACTAGAAGCTCCATCTTGGAAAAATTGTCCTGTTAAAGTTGATGGATTTAATGTGGATTGGAAGGCCCTAAGCATAGATTTAAAACTTATTTATATAGACTGCACCAGTTTGGCTGGCATTATGAAAATCTAAAGGAAGAGTATTCAATCATTCTAAAGTTGAGTTAGCGTGTCTTGATCAAGCAATTTTTCGTTGAATAATTATTCTTTCTCATACGATTACTATAAAAAATAGTACTCCAACAAATGAAATTAAAGATCCAATAGATGATACTATGTTTCATTTAAGAAAGGAATCTGGATAATCTGCGTATCGACGTGGTATTCCTCTTAATCCTAAAAAATGTTGTGGAAAGAAAGTCAAATTTACTCCGAGGAATATAATAAAAAATTGAGCTTTAGTTCAGGTTTCATTAAGTATAAAGCCCGAGAATAGTGGATATCAGTGTGTAAACGCCCCAAATAAGGCAAAGACGGCCCCTATTGAAAGAACATAATGAAAATGTGCAACTACATAGTAAGTGTCGTGCAATATAATATCTAAAGATGAATTAGATAAAACAATTCCAGTTAAACCCCCTAGTGTAAATAAAAAAATAAACCCAAGGGCCCATAATATAGGAGTTTCGAAAATTTGGTTTGATCCATAAATAGTAGCCATTCATCTAAAAACTTTAATTCCTGTTGGGATGGCAATAATTATTGTGGCTGCTGTGAAATATGCTCGTGTGTCTACATCTATTCCAACTGTAAACATGTGATGAGCTCATACAATGAATCCTAAAAATCCAATTGCTAGTATTGCATAAATTATTCCTAATGATCCAAAAATTATTTCTTTGGAGCTGTAGTGTATAACTAGGTGAGAAATTATTCCAAATCCTGGAAGAATTAAAATATATACTTCTGGATGTCCAAAAAATCAAAATAAGTGTTGGTAAAGAACCGGGTCTCCTCCTCCTGCAGGATCGAAGAATGATGTATTAAAATTACGATCAGTTAAAAGTATTGTAATTGCTCCTGCTAATACAGGCAGTGAGAGTAAAAGTAAAATAGCAGTAATTTTTACTGATCAAACAAATAGGGGTATTTGCTCAAGGGTTATCCCGTTTCAACGTATGTTTAAAATTGTAGAAATAAAATTTGCAGCTCCAAGAATTGAAGAGACTCCTGCTAAGTGTAATGAAAAAATAGCTAAGTCTACTGCAGGACCTGCATGAGCGAGATTTCTTGAGAGAGGGGGATAGACTGTTCATCCTGTACCTACTCCTCTTTCTACAGCAGCAGATCCTAGAAGAAGACACAATGCTGGTGGAAGAAGCCAAAATCTTATATTATTTATTCGAGGAAAAGCTATATCTGGTGCCCCTAGTATTAAGGGGACTAGCCAGTTTCCAAATCCTCCAATTATTATTGGTATTACTAAAAAAAAAATTATAACGAAAGCATGTGCTGTAATAATTACATTATAAAGTTGTTCATCTCCTAAAAGGGGTCCAGGTTGTCTTAATTCTAATCGAATTAAAAGTCTTAAGGCTGTTCCTACTAAGCCAGACCAAACCCCTAATAATAAATAGAGAGTTCCAATGTCTTTATGATTTGTGGAAAATAACCAACGCAT